ATTTGTATTTGAGCGTAAAAGCAGCATATTGCTTTGAAGGTTGGAAACCTACTGGTTCAGCCAAGAAACAGAAACCGAATGAAGGAAGCGAAGATCAGAGTCAAAATATGCCGTGGAGAAGAGCTTACTTATGAGCGGAAGACGAAGTCGCAGGGGAACCTGTGGCTGGATTGAATCCTTCTCAGGAAGAGCTGATGCTTGCTGGGTCTTTTTGTCTAGCAGCTATGGAAAAGCCTATAGTATAGTATAGTATAGGGCTGGAATCGCAAGAAAACCCAGTCTCCAACTGAAAATTCCCTCTCACTTCTATGTTGATCCTCATATTGCTTCATTCTAACTTGTGCCCTTGACTGTCCTTCGAAATCTGTATGACAGTCGACTGCTCCCTGAGATGACTCTCTGCCGAGGCAACATTGGAACCTTCAGGCTGGGGCATAGGTATAAGTGTTGGAGCATAGCGATAGAGGGCTTCAATTCAAATGGGGTCATTTTCATTGTGGTATGATAAGTAGTGTCGTACCACCACTCTGCTAAGGATAACCACTTATATACCACTTCTGTGGCGCGAGTGGCCTTCTGTGCTACTCATTAATCATTAATCTGGGGTTAAATAACAGAATTTGATGATGTTAGAGCCCCCTTCAATAATAGGTCCAGCTATTTTTCATTCCTCGGAAAAAATTATCAAGCTAGTGCTACTGCCTTCCTTCGTGCGCCTTCTTTGATTTCTGTGGCTTTACTGGTACGAGCCGCGATCTCAAGTCTTGTTCGCATGCTTCCGGAACTTGTTCGTCAACACCAGGTCAGCAGGTGGCTCCTTCATCAGACATGGCTATGCTCACCATATTGCAGTATAATGGGCGATATCTCCTACGCTGTCTTTGTGGATTCCCACCGAATTCCAAGTAGTCTTCTCTTTCTGTGCGGCTTTCTTTATAGGGATCCTGCCGGCACGGTACTCCGTTTCCAGCAAGTTCGTGAAGGTCCAGCAATTTTCAAGGGGATGTTGTACGTACCGATGTTTTTGACAGTACTTAGGGTCCTCAGTACGACTTCGTTTGGCCTGTGTTCCAAATTCAATGCTCAGGCAGCTCAAAAGCCTTATTCTTCAACAGGAGCTGGTCTAGTACTTCGGGGCAGTAACTCAAAGTGGTACCAGGTCAGTCCCTAACTATCTGCTTCCACTAAATACGCGGTAACGCTAACTCATGTGCTGAACACAGGGTCAGTCACGGACCTCTTAGGTTTTTTCAGAAAGAACCAAAAAATTCTCGTTAAGGTCCCATAGATAGAACCTGATACGAAGTACTGAACATAAGACCTATGTAAGGGAGTCAGTCCTACTCATAAAGGTGAAGGACCAAGCACTAGATCGTTGAAAACAAAAAGAAAGACTGACTTTTAGATAACTTATTTAGGAAGGAGCCATCGTAACTGCTCGCCATCGGAATAGGCTTTCAAGGCAGCTGCCGAGTCAGCCAGTAAGTAAGCAGGTAATAGTCAGCCAGCAAGCTGGGCCGTTCTTGCCAGTTCGAGTACGAGACTTCGGTGTAGTAGTACTATAACGGTTTTGACACATACTAAGGACTCCTTTTGTAAAGCAACTTATTGTGCTTTTATTCCAGCCAACGAAGCTCCGTCTAATCTAGGCTCGGTTCGGTTCACCCATCATACCTACTAAGTAGAAGGCAGGCGAACTCGGACCAGTGCAACAAAGTTTAGACTCTCGCGATTGGACTCTATAACAGAAGAGGTTGTGCAAAAAGGAAAGGGAAAAGAAGCTTTGCAAAAGCTAAGGCCGAAGCTCTTTGGGCGATATTATAGCATAGCGCATTTCCTCATGATTAGGGTGATGTGGTTGTTCCATCGGTTTTCTTTATGGAGGGATCTATTATTCAAGATATTCTTGAAAGGCGGATTGACAAGTGCGACGAGGAGATGGAGATTCCAGAAAAGTCTACGAATAAGTAAGTGAAGGCTTGGCTTACGTGCTCAGCTCAAGCAAGAAGAAGCTATAAAGTCAAGCCTATTGAATGGTGGCAGAGGGAGTGGAGGTCTAAAAGTCAGAAGAGAACACTGTGCAAAGGGTACGCGACCACAACGCACTGTTGTCCCTTTTTTTTCTTTATTTTTCTTCGCACTAGGAGTAGCTGTAACTTAGCAATTCGATTGTACTCAGATCGAACATGGCAATGAATGTAAGTGTGCTCTCTGGGCCTTACTTATTGATGACTGATCTACATTCTCAGCTGATGACATTGAATGATTTGAGGACGCTGGGCGGCCAGCTTGCTTGCGCTTGGGCTGTTTCGCCGTGGCTTGGGGTATAACGGTTCGGAGAGATCGACGAGCACCTCACACTGCCATGCCAACCGCAGCTTTTGAATCAATTTTGGGGTGATCTTTGACCAGCCGATGCAGCGGGAATGGGATATTGAATGAAAGTCAATCGAAGAGACAAGTGACTTCCCCTTTTTTCGCTAAGGAAATCTGCTAACACTCTAAACGATTCCTGAGACGACTGTTCTATAGCCATAGAGAACAGCCTACATCCGAACTCATACCTACAAGCCTATGGATACTGGCACCTATTCTATTTCCATTGGACTTAAAAAGTCTTACTTATTTCGCGGGACCAGGGCGGAAAGACGAGTTACTATTTTCACGAGCTCATTTGGACTCATAAATCAAACTCCTATTGATTGGGAAATGCTCAAAGGTTCTTGTTCAAATGCCAAATCCCTTAGATGACTCACCATCCCCTGAAATACCCAATCCGGTACATTATGACAAGCTTAGCCTCCATGACATTGTGGAATACTGCCTTTTACCTGTACAAAGCCATAAGCAGTACTCCCCCTTAAAGGCAGCGATTCGGTTGGTTTGCTATTGATATAGATTAAAGACCGAACCTTTCTGCGAAAGCGTTACGGAAATGATCTACCTTTCGAATTTTGATCTTGACATGTCGGTGGTTTTTAACCGTAGCCTTCTTGCCCTAACCTAAGTCCAGGAACGGATCCTTTTGCCTGGAATGACTGAGGTCAAATGACACATTAGGCGGTAGCCATTCAAAAGCCCAAGAGACGATGCCCTAGTTCGATACCTGATGACTTGCCCTACTTTTTGTCCAAACCGGTTGATTGAATGTCTGAGGTAGGGCCTTCTTTGCCAAAGTAATGGGGCCCTTCCAATAGGAAGGAGGACGCTGAGACAAGGAACTTCACTTCGACGCTGGGTAACACTTCCTCCCTCTTTGGAATTGAATCAATAGTAGCAGAAGGAGGCAAGTAACTGATTAAGGAAAGGCATGAGTTTCCATTTTCCAAGTAAGTTATGGAAAAAAAGTTCTTATTAGCTTTCACCCTTTCTCCGCTTCAAAAGGAGCCGAAGATCTTTAAAGAACTTAATACTTTTTAGACGGCCCTAAAGAAAGAAGTACAGGAGCTGAAGTCGATTCGCCAACAGAGAAGGGGGGTCGGACATGAATACGATTTGCGGACATGAAACATAATAAAGGCAGATGCCAAGAAGTGGGCAAGGAACTTCCATAGGGACTTGTAGTCTTTACTTCCTTTGGAGGCTCTGCGGGGATAATAAGGGCTTCAGTTGTTGAAGAAAATGTCCCGATGAACCTTTATTCGCACTTTATGTCGCTAACCCGTGGCGGACAGAGCTAGCAGGTGACGGTAAAGGTACCTCCACATTTCGAACCTCGGGAGAGAAGGACGTTGATCGAGCTTTTCCATGCCTAGTCCCAGTTTCGGTTAAAGACCCAGAACGGGCTACAGATCTATACTAATGAAGTTTTTATGTGAGAAAGTCAAGCCAGGAAGTCCTTCTCTCATTCTGGTGCTTGTAAGATAAGACCAGTAGATGAATTAGGAAAGAGGGCCTATGCCCGGTTAAAGTGAAAGGCTGTAGTGATAGCGACGGGGCTTACTTTCTCTTTGGTTCAGCTACTAAATAGATAAGTCATTTCTGCTCGACTATAGCCATCGGGGTGGGGATGAGGCAGAAACACTTGCCGCACGTGATAATGCCACATTAGATAGAACAGTTCCCTATCAATGCAAGCCTTCGATGAAGAAGGTAAGTAAATGCTACTTAAGAAGCACAAGCACCCTTTTTTATTCACTAAGGATGAGATGGTGCAGGAGCGGGTCGATGATGACACTGGGGAAGCCCAGTCAACCGATAGGGGGGAAAAAAATTCCATTCACTTGTTTAACTGCTAAGAAGAATTTTATCTTTCGACTGGGAACTGCTTACCTTTGGTGCTTTATATTTTTTTATATAAGGTAGTAATCCCGTAGAGGCAAGGGCGAATCGAGTTAGCATCCCGCCATTCATGCCATGCCTTGTCAGCTAGGCTAGTTAGCTAATTCCTTCCAAGAAAATAGATTCTGCGATGATGCGCGTAATCGATCTCTTATTAGGTTATTAAAAAGTCATTTCTAGAGGAATGGGTCATGGAAGACTAAGAGAAGAGAACCTGAAATGAAAGGTCAGATAGTGAAAGATGAACAAGAAGCCACAACTCGAAGGCTAATTCATGCTTTGCCAATGAGTGATGTTATTTTACTTAATATCCCAAGTTAGGAGTAAGATCACAGCTTATCCCGCCACAAAGCGATTCAAATCTCTTTTCCATAGGCGCTAACTCTTACTTAAACAGCTTCGCTTCCTTCCCCAGATGCATGAGATGAAGGAAAGCGAGGGCGAAAGGAAGGCTTTGACTAACTCCTTCTAGGGTGTAATTCCAAGCTCTCGTATGGCTATGAGACTCACAATCAGGCGTCGCACCTTAGTAAGCTTTCAGGAAAGTAAGGACTATTTATTGCCGCATCAAGGAAAGATGAAATATTTTCTGTTAATACTCTTTATTCCCACATTTTTTGAATCCAAGAAGGAGTTCGATATCCGTCTAAAAAAAATAGAAGAGAGAAAGTCTAATTCCACATCTCTTAGGGGCACTGAGTATATGGTGTAAGTCCTTG